ATTGCACAATGAATCTGTTGATTCGGAATCACAGGATCGGTCGATGTCACATCTGATGAATCAAATTTTTTTTCTACCTATGTTATGTCACTCTATCTTTTTTTTTAGTATTATCTATAATGACCGATAAATCATGAATTTTCCATTGGAACTAAACTAATTCTCAAAATTGGTTTTTATTACCCTCGTATCTGGGAAAAATGGAAACTTAGGTAAGTGTTTTATCAACATATGTAGAAAAAAGAACATATCTAATAAAGCCCTTTCATGCTTACTATAACTAGTTATTTCGGTTTTCTACTGGCTGCTTTAACTATAACCCCAGCTCTATTTATTGGTTTGAACAAGATACGACTTATTTGAAAATGAATTGAATAAATAATTCAGAAAAATATTTTTTTTTCGGGAATTCCCGATATTCTATGGTCCTTTCCCGCACCAATTGCCAATTTTATTTCTTGGTCATTGAGATTCACGGATAATTCAGATTAATATTTAGGGATAGATCTTACCCCTTTTTTTTATCCCCTCAAACAAACCGAAATGATTGAAGTTTTTCTATTTGGAATCGTCTTAGGTCTAATTCCTATTACTTTGGCAGGATTATTTGTGACTGCATATTTACAATACAGACGTGGTGATCAGTTGGACCTTTGATTGAGTAACATTTCTTTTTTTGATTGACCTCCTACAGGGAGGAGGTCAAATTCCAGTTGCAATTAAACTTTGTTTTGTTAAGTTATTTTATTGTGATTCGACATACATAAGATAGACGGAATCACGCTCTGTAGGATTTGAACCTACGACATCGGGTTTTGGAGACCCGCGTTCTACCGAACTGAACTAAGAGCGCTTTCAAAGAAATTTTTTTTTTCTACTTAACTTCTAACACATCTCGCATACATATAGTATCAAAAAATGAAAGATTATGCCCCATTTTAATCGATCTCAATTAATCTCTCGTTACTGCCCATAGGAAAAGTAATAGGTAGGGATGACAGGATTTGAACCCGTGACATTTTGTACCCAAAACAAACGCGCTACCAAGCTGCGCTACATCCCTTTTTAAAATTGTTGTACAGTATCATTGTACAAAATACCTGTCTTGTTTTCCACATCTTTATTTTCTCCTCTATCTATATAGAACATAGAACTTTCTTGTCATTTCTTGTTTTTGGTTTCATATAATAAAAGAATTATATACATCTGAAACCCAACCTAACGTATAAAAAAGAATGAATATTTATCCGTAATGCTCAGGAGGAAGGGGTCATCTTTTTCTTTTTTAGTGACAGGAAAATCTCATCTATTGGTTCATTGTACATATCAATTTTAGTTAGGAAATCCGCATAAAAATAAATAAAAATGATCTTGAACTACAGCATCTGACAATATATGTATTACAATAAAGAAGGAGGATTTTCAATGCGAGATCTAAAAACATATCTCTCCGTGGCACCTGTGTTAACTACTCTATGGTTTGGGTCTTTAGCGGGTCTATTGATAGAAATTAATCGTTTATTCCCAGATGCCCTGTCATTCCCCTTTTTTTAATTCTAGTTATTGATATGCGAAGAAATGCAGAAATTGAATTCCACATGACGTAACTAAAATTTCGCCTCTCCCTTTCAATTCTTTAGGATCGTAAGGAAAGAGAAAGAAAAAGTGTATTGAACCTCATAAAAAATCCGGTAGATCCAAGATAGAATTTGGGAAAACAGAAATAAAATTCAAATGTGTATCCAATCTAGGGCAGGCTCCACAAAATCATAGCATAGAAAGAAGATACTTAAATGAAATATTGGGATTTAGGATAGAAATAATTGATAGTTAGAAAAAAATTGTATTACTTAATTATTATTATATTTTGTATTACTTAACTTAATATATACTATATTAATACATATTCTATTAATTAGATAATAAATTAATTAGATAAGATAATAAGAAGAATTACAACGAAATGTTTAGAAATGGAATTTCAAATTAGTAACTTCTATTGATTTTTTTCTTCTTCTTCGGTTCGAATCGAAAATAGAAGACTTAAGTTAAGTCGATACAAAATCTAAAGGAGGTTCATGGCCAAGGGTAAAGATGTCAGAGTCAGAGTTATTTTGGAATGTACCAGTTGTGTCCGAAATAGTGTCAATAAGGAATCACGGGGCGTTTCTAGATATATTACTCAAAAGAATCGCCACAATACACCCAGTCGATTAGAATTGAAAAAATTTTGTCGCTATTGTCATAAGCATATGATTCATGGGGAAATCAAGAAATAGATCGAAGGAAACATCATGTGTTCGATCTTTCCAAAGAACAGGACAGGAAGAGTAAGAACTTAACATATATAATATACATAATATATACAAATCAAACTCTATTTTATGTAGATATTATTTCATGTGTATAGATATATAGTATATGAATCAAATAATATATGAATCAAAGCCTATTTCGGTTGGATCTGAAATGAATAAATAGAACTTTAGAGATAAGGAAT